GGAAGAATTATAAATCTCCAAAATAATAGATAGAAATACTGCAAATAGAGCCATTGCGAGACCCATCAAAGGAGTAGTTCCCCAACCCGGAGCTACTTTACCATATTCTGAATTCAATGGTTTCAATAAACTTCCGGCATTCGTTCGTTTTGGGCGGCCAGATCTAGAACTACCCTCAACGGTTTGTGTAGCCATAATATTTTATATTCATTAAGATCTGTTGACTTTGTATACCATTCCGTTGTAAATAAATGATCTTATCATAGATCCATTGTGGTCTTAAAACTATATAATGTCTTAAAACTATATAATAATGGAAACAGCAACCCTAGTTGCCATCTTTTTATCTGGTTTACTTGTAAGTTTTACTGGGTACGCCTTATATACTGCGTTTGGGCAACCCTCTCAACAACTAAGAGATCCATTCGAGGAACACGGGGACTAGTTGAAGTAATGATCCTCCCACTATTGGGAGGATCATTACTTTCAATTGAGATAATGAAAAATTATTTCACCTTTTTACTTTTTAGTTGGAACTTTAGGCGGTTCACGAAAAAAGATAGCGAAAAAAATTATTCCTAGAGTTGAGACTAAAAGGAATGTATAAACCAATGCTTCCATAGATTCGATCGTGGTTTACAATTATAGCTTCCATACCTGTTTATTTGGGATCGTCTCCCGGATAAAGAAAGAACAAAAGTCAAAGAAAAGGCAGCGAGTCAAATGTCAAATCAAGATTTATCCGGTACCCCAACCCTATAGTCAGTCAAATAAACTAAAAACGAAAAGTAACAAAGCAATATTGTATCAAACTACCTGTCTTCTTGTAGTTGGATCTCCAAGTTTTTGGAATGTTCCAAATTCCACTTGAGCATCTAAATCCGGATCAATACCAGCAAAAACATCTCTAAACAGGGTTCTAGCACCATGCCAAATGTGTCCGAAGAAGAAGAGCAAAGCAAACGAAGCATGCCCAAAGGTAAACCAACCCCTTGGACTGCTACGAAAAACACCATCGGATTTCAAAGTAGCACGGTCTAATTCAAAAATTTCACCCAATTGAGCACGTCTAGCATATTTTTTCACAGTAGCGGGATCGCTATAACTGACTCCGTTCAGTTCGCCGCCATAGAACTCAACAGTTACACCTACTTGTTCGACACTATATTTAGATTCTGCCCTTCTAAAAGGAACATCAGCTCTAACAATTCCGTCCCCGTCGACCAAAACAACCGGAAATGTTTCAAAAAACGTCGGCATACGACGTACAAAAAGTTCACGCCCCTCTTTATCTCTAAAGATAGGATGTCCTAACCACCCAACGGCTATTCCATCCCCGTTGTCCATGGAGCCCGCTCTGAATAATCCACCTTTTGCCGGATTATTGCCGATGTAATCATAAAAAGCGAGTTTTTCAGGAATTTTAGACCAAGCTTCGGATAAACTTTGATTTTCGGCTAAGCCAGCACCAATTCTTCGATATATTTCTTGTTGGAAGTATCCTTGATCCCATTGATAGCGCGTGGGACCAAACAATTCAATCGGGGTAGTTGCTGAACCATACCACATAGTTCCAGCAACTACAAAAGCTGCAAAAAAGACAGCGGCAATACTACTGGAAAGGACGGTTTCAATATTTCCCATACGTAATCCTTTGTATAGACGTTGGGGTGGACGAACACTAAGATGGAATAGACCTGCCAATATGCCTAAGGTCCCTGCTGCAATATGATGAGAAGCTATTCCTCCCGGAACAAAAGGATCAAAACCCTCCACACCCCACGCTGGATTTACGGCTTGTACCCTTCCAGTTAGTCCATAAGGATCGGACACCCATATTCCAGGACCATACAATCCTGTTACATGAAATGCACCAAAACCAAAGCAAGCCACCCCTGAGAGAAATAAATGAATTCCAAAGATCTTAGGCAAATCCAAAGAGGGTTTTCCTGTACGTTCATCAGTAAATATTTCTAGATCCCAATACACCCAATGCCAGATAGCTGCCAAAAAACACAAGCCAGAAAACACAATATGTGCCCCGGCCACACCTTCGTAACTCCAAATACCCGGATTCGTTACAGTCCCCCCTGTAATACTCCAACCGCCCCATGAATTCGTTATTCCTAAACGAGTCATGAAGGGTATAACGAACATACCCTGTCTCCACATTGGATCAAGAACAGGGTCAGAGGGATCAAAAACGGCTAATTCATATAGAGCCATCGAACCGGCCCAACCAGCAACCAGAGCTGTATGCATTATATGGACAGAAATCAAACGACCGGGATCATTCAATACGACGGTATGAACACGATACCAAGGCAAACCCATGGAAATACCCCTTTATCAACGAAAAATAGACACAATGTAACTTTATTGCATTGGAGAAAACTATGCTATGGACCCCTTTTTTAGGGGATTCTCTTGGGGAAAGGATTAATATTTGTTTGATGCTTTTCGTAATAATTACTTTTAGTAATAACGAAACTATTTTGTTCGTAGGAACAAAAAGAAGCAGATCTATTCTACACCCGATAAGTACCAATACGCAATGGTAAGGGGGTTGGTACCATTTTATATGAGTGAATGTATATATATTTGTTCATCATTCATAAGGACTCATTTGTAAGAATTTTCCTTTATTCATTTTGTCTTCTTTTTTTATGAACTTAGTCAATCTAGGGATAAAATAGGATAATAAAATAGGATATAAAAGAAATAGTATTATATTAGGCCACTAAACCCACTGTTACGCTTTCACATCAAAGTGAGATATAGTACTTAATTTTTCTTTTATTTAATGCCTATTGGTGTTCCAAGAGTACCTTTTCGAAGTCCTGGAGAGGAAGATGCATTGTGGATTGACGTATAGTGCGACTTGTCAGATATATTGGGCATATGGTATTTCCCCGTTCTCTTCCCCGATCGAGATATCCCCTCTTTCGCCCAAGAAAGATTGATTCAATTATCAAAAATTTGAAGCGTGAAGTGCAATTAGATCCATTTTTTAGGGAGGGTATACAGATTAATATTATCAATTAGAATAATTTATGGTTGGCTTGGTTAGACTAATCAAATGAAGTATCCAGGCTCCGTTTAGAAAGAAAACCGATTGGTAATAAATATATTTAGGATTACGACTTAATATCATATTTTAGTTATTTCTATTTATTTATATATTTCTAAATAGAAATACTAAATAGAAGTGATCTCAAACGATTAATCAATCGAGTAATATGATGAATGCGTTGAATATTTGTTGGAAGACGTGAAATAAATTTAAATTGAAAAAAAAAGGGAAGTCGTAGAAAAAGCACGTGGTATTGGGGCATTTGTCCTATATGTGCAAATCCAAATCGGGCGGATCTTTACTCGGAGTAGAGCATAAACCTAAAAAAATTGAAGAAGCCCAGTCAGCAACAAGAAAATTACATCGCGATTTATATTGTATCTCGATGAAACAATACATCAATGAGAAGTTAGTCAGATAAGTTTAGTCATTTTTTTTTAGATAAACAAAACAGGCCAAAACTCATCTTTCTTGAAAAATGAAAGAAAAGTCCCTTTTTATAAGTTAAAAAAACCTGTTATGAAAAAAAAAGCTAGAATCTACACATTGATTCCTTTTTTTCATGATTTTTGTTGAACCGTATGCATCAAAAGGTGCATGTACGGTTTCTAAGGGATACTATTTTATCCCAATCAACCGACTTTATCGAGAAAGATTACTTTTTTTAGGCCAGGGGGTTGATAGCGAGATCTCGAATCAACTTATTGGTCTTATGGTATATCTCAGCATAGAGGATGATACCAAAGATCTGTATTTGTTTATAAACTCTCCTGGCGGATGGGTAATACCCGGAGTAGCTATTTATGATACTATGCAATTTGTGCGACCAGATATACAAACAGTATGCATGGGATTAGCCGCTTCGATGGGATCTTTTATTCTTGTCGGAGGGGAAATTACCAAACGTCTAGCATTCCCTCACGCTCGGCGCCAATGAGTTTTTTATTTGATTTGAGAGAAAAAAGAAAACTATGCCTTCACACTATATGAAATATGAATATTAAGTAATAATAGCATGGCACTTCGAATTCGATATGAGAGATTTTTTTAAAACCTTTAGATTATGTATCGAAAGAGTAGTATGAGATAAAAGGTATTTTCGATTTTAGCCAATCTATCGGGAGGCCTATTTCAGCGTCACAAACTTTTTTATTTTCACACCAGGGGCTCTTAATCTTAACAATATTTATGTTATGAAAGAATATGAAAGAAAATAAATCTTTTTTTTTATTTTCAAATAAAAAAAAAAAGAAACTTTGGGATTGCTAAATAACAGACGAAATTAATATATAAAGCAACGGAACCATCATAGTATTTTTATAGTATTTTTAAACTACTACAAAAGGAAGGGTGGTTATTGGATCATTTACCAACCTGAGTCTGATAGACCCTATAAATTTATTTTATATTTCTTCGATGTAAGTAAGGTAAAAAAAGTGAATTCCATTATAGAGCCGTATGCAATGCGCAAAAGATGCCTGTACGGTTGTTCAATTATATCTTTTTTTTATTATTCTTTATCTCCTCACCTTTCACTTTCATCATGCGAGATAGAAGAAACATTTTTCTGTTATATCATTATATCATCAGGGTAATGATCCATCAACCTGCTAGTTCTTTTTATGAGGCACAGACGGGAGAATTTATCCTGGAAGCGGAAGAACTGCTGAAGCTACGCGAAACCATCACAAGGGTTTATGCACAAAGGACAGGCAAACCCTTATGGGTTGTATCCGAAGACATGGAAAGAGATGTTTTTATGTCAGCAACAGAAGCCCAAGCTCATGGAATTGTTGATCTTGTAGCAACTGAATAACAAAGAAAAAGAACAAGGATTTCACATGAATTCGTGATTTGGGATTTTATTTTCTTACCGGATTTAATATTCTATTTATTAATAGAATTTCTTAATATAGAAATTCAAAATATAGAAAAAAGAATTCCTAAGCATCCGGTTAAGGTCGATCTAAACCAGCCCATTATATATATGATTCAACATGCCAACTATTAAACAACTTATTAGAAACACAAGACAGCCAATCAGAAATGTCACGAAATCCCCCGCTCTTGGAGGATGTCCTCAGCGACGAGGAACATGTACTAGGGTGTATGTGCGACTCGTTCAGACCATGGACTAGGACAAAAGAAAGAAAACAATTGATCCAGTATCACCGATCCGTACCTGTGAGTAGGATAAAATGGACGAACTCCATTGCATATTCAATATCTAAAAAAAAAAGATCTATCCTTCGATTGGGGTATCAAATGTATGGTTCCCGTTGGTGCAAATCCAACCACCTCAATTTTAAATTTAAGATGAGAAAGAATTCCCCATTGATATCAAATGGTATTCATTAAGCAGGGGAAATCCTATTTTAAAAAGTCGAAAATTTAGGCCTTATTCTTGCAAGAACGGACTAACAGGGTCAGCTACTCAGCTAATCTTCATAATTAAATACCGTTACTGTATAAGTGGATCTCGTTGTGAAAGACCTAGTACTAGATAATTATGGGTAGAGCCAAAGAGTGTGAACTGTACAAGTTAACAATAACATTGATTAAATGAGGGAAGGGCTCCGGTGTATAGAGAAGACCTCGCCGTTTAAGAAGTAACCATAGAAACGATGGAACCCACTATAATCCATTTATATTTATTACTTTTTTATTTACTATGTGTTTTACCTAGTATCAATACAATTTTGATTTTCGAGGGGAAATGCCTAGAAAAAAATCGTGGTCGGGAAGGTTAGAGTAGCAAAAGCCATTGGAATTTTTATTTTATACATTGGAAGAATCCGTTTTGTTATTAATAGACTAGGACACGGGAAGGGAATAACTGAAAGAAAGGAAATCAATTAGTTATTCATCAAAGTTTCATTTATTCAATGACCAGAATTAAACGAGGGTATATAGCTCGAAGACGTAGAACAAAAATCCGTTTATTTGCATCAACTTTTCGAGGGGCTCATTCAAGACTTACGCGGACTATTACTCAACAGAAAATAAGAGCTTTGGTTTCGGCTCATCGGGATAGGGGTAGACAAAAGAGAGATTTTCGTCGTTTGTGGATTACTCGTATAAATGCAGTAATTCGAGACAATAAAGTATACTTCAGTTATAGTAAATTAATACACAATCTGTACAAGAAACAGTTGCTTCTTAATCGTAAAATACTTGCACAAATAGCTATATTAAATAGGAGTTGTCTTTATATGATTTCCAATGAGATCATAAAATAAAGAGAGTGGAAGGAATCCGTTGGAATGGTTTAAATGGAGTTCCCTGGAAAATGAACTCTGGGAAGGTAGAGTAGAAATTAGTATAATAAAATATGAAAAAGTCGTCAAAATGAAAATGAAGAAACACGTTCAATAAAAAAGATTTCTTCTTCTTCCCCAATTTTTTTTTTCGAACGACAATCAAATCTGGATTTCCTATTTTTAGAAAAAAAAAGCGTCAATCCGCATTTTAGTTTGGATTGGAATTTTTTTTTGATTCAATTCAAGAGTCAGCCTATTTTTTTCTGGTTCTAAGACCAGTAGTTCTAGCGGTTGACTCGCTTCTTTCAAATTGTTTCTCATTATTAAGAAAGGGTAACGGAGATAAAATACGAGCTTGTTTTATAGCAATAGTAATTAATCGTTGTTGTTTTAAGGTCAATCGATTCACCCGTCTAGATAATATTTTTCCTTGTTCGCTAATAAATCGACTAATTAAACTCATGTTTCTATAATCAATTCGATCCCCCGATTGGATCGGAGGCAAACGCCTACGAAAAGATCGCTTGGATTTAAGAAAGATTCGCTTGGATTTATCCATGGTTTGTTTATTCCTTATCCTAAAGATCCTATTTCTTAATTCTCCATCACGGTTGGTCCGATCGAAATAGGATTTGGTTTGTTTATATTTAAATCAATAGATATTAGATATATCTAATATGTCATTTTTAATCTTCCTTGGAACGGAAGACTGACACACGAGTGACCAGTTAGATCTATTTCTTTATCTCCCCGTGAATCGTATGTTTGTAACAACAGGGACAGAATTTTCTCAATTCCAATCGACTAGGCGTATTATGTCGATTCTTTTGAGTAATATATCTGGAAATGCCCATTGATTCCTTATTAACACGATTTCGAACACAACTCGTACATTCCAAAATCACCGTTACTCGGACATCTTTACCCTTGGCCATGAGCCTCCTTTGGTTTTTGATTCATTCAATTCTTTAATTTTCCGATCCGAAACGAGGAAGAAGAAAGGAACGGAAAAAAAAAGAAACAGGTAACTCGAAATCTAATTATGAAAGAAAGATTTCGTTGCAATAAATCAATATAAATGAATTATAGTAATAATAACAATATATTAATAATAAGTAATATAATGATTTCTAACTATATTACTAGATTTATAATTTAAAATTGCCGTACAGCATTTCATTTTCATTTAAGTATCTTGTATGATATTATTGCCCCAACCATCACATTTCACTCTATTTTTTATTAATTTCATTTAAATTTAAACCTGGCCCGAGTTACTAGTTTCACCGAGGAGGAATCCCTTTATTTGTTTTTCTAACGTATATTCTAAAAAAAAAAAAAGGGAAGGGATTAGTTACAGATATTTGATTGTATCTCTAATCCTCTTCCCCCCCTCCCATATCAATAACTAGAATGAAAAAAAGGGGAATATCAACGCATCCGGAAAAAAACGATTGATCTCTATCAATAAACCTGCTAAAGACCCGAACCATAGAGTACTTACTACCGGTGCCACGGAGAGATATGTTTTTAGATCTCGCATTTTTAATTCTCCTCTTTCTTTATTATTTCTAATACATAATGGTAATACATATATACCCAGATGTGTATATGTACTTAATGACCGACCGCTTGTATTTGTACGCGGAATCCCTAATTCAAGTTGAAATGTACAACTTGAAATGTACAACTTGAAATGTGCAAAATAGATATTATTTTTCTTAATCTTAAAAGAAACAAATGCGCCCCTTTATGCCAGAAATTCTCGAAAAATATTCATTTTTTTACGGGGTCTCATATTTATTTCATACTTTATATAATAGAAATATAATAGAAGTATTTTACTATTTTTAATATAATTATATTATTATATGAGACCAAAAAGGAGAAATGACAAGATATTTGTGTATATCAATGGAGGAAATGAAGATATGGAAAACAAAGCAGGGATTCTCTACAATGACATTGTAGACCCATTGAAAGGGATGTAGCGCAGCTTGGTAGCGCGTTTGTTTTGGGTACAAAATGTCACGGGTTCAAATCCTGTCATCCCTACCTATTACTTATCTTCTGAACAGTAACGGTACTTATCTTCTGAACAGTAACGGGGGATCAATTGAGATCGATTAAAAAAAAATTGGACATACACAAAAAATCTTTCATTTTATGTTATAGTATATATGCAAGACGGATTGGGGTTATGAAATATTCATTGTGATACTAAAGCGCTCTTAGTTCAGTTCGGTAGAACGTGGGTCTCCAAAACCCGATGTCGTAGGTTCAAATCCTACAGAGCGTGATTCTGTGTTCTTGTTAGTCGCGCTAGGTCGAAAATTACCACCAAAATTATTAAACCAATTCAAATTTGACCTCCCGCGAATTAAAGGAAGTAGGAGGTCAATCAAAAAAAGGATGTTAATTAATCAAAGTTCCAACTGATCACCACGTCTGTATTGTAAATATGCAGTTACGAATAATCCAGCCAAAGTAATAGGAATTAGACCCAATACGATTCCAAATAGAAAAACTTCAATCATTTCAATTTGTTTGAGAGGGGAAAGGGGAGGTAATATCTATCCTTAAATAGTAATCCGTATTGACTATAAATCTCAATGACCAAGAATTGTAAATTGATACGGTAAGGAACTATAGAATATATGAACTATCACAGATAAGGTTTTTTTATGAATTGTTCATTTAATTAATTTCAAATAAGGCGTATCTTGCTCAGACCGATAAATAGAGCTAAGGTTATAGTCAAAGCTGCTAGTAGAAAACCGAAATAACTAGTTATAGTAGGCATGAAAAGGCTAAATGAAATATGTTCTTTTTCTACATATGTTTAGAAAGCACTTCCCTAAGTTTCCATTTTTGAAAGATACGAGGATAGGCAAAAATACCAACCAATTGAAAGTATAAGTTCAATTGAAAGTTTTTGATTCATCAAGTATTATAGATGATATTAACAAAAATAGAGTAACATAAGTAAGAAATCAATTCATCGTCTGGGACATTTACGCATCCCGCAATTTTCGAATCAACAGATTCTTTGGTCAACTCTTGAGTTAAATAAACTAATATTAGTATATAACTAATATATGTATATATAGAATCTTCGAAATCTAAATAAAGTCATAATTACGAACTTTTTTTAGAACTTCATTCAAAAATGAAACTTTCTTTTGGAATAAAATTGTAAAAGAATTTTGATCATTTTTTATTGTATCGAAATATTGAATCCATTTTTTTTTTTCGAACGCCCAGCGAACTCAGTGGTGGTTCATTCACATAATCTCGCGATTGAAAAGAAAAAAAAGTATCACATGACCAGATCAATCAAAACTCGGTTTTATATGTTGTCTTTTCATCTACCTCCTTGTAATTAGGTCAAGAAGGATCCCCTTTCCTTTGTTTGGATCTAATACAACAATGCGTGCATCGCCAATATTGATTATTCTTTTATTTATTCGTTGTTCTCTTTCTTTCATGGAATACTATCTACTATTAGTACTGGGCGACTAATCAATTCTTAAAAAAAAAATTCTACAACCACAAAAAGGATATCTTTAAGATGTTACATCTAATTGAATCGTGAGAATATGAGAAGTTCCTTCAGAAATTATTGGAAACCAACCCGTCGGATTCACATTTTATCTGATCTTCAGTT